AAAAATTCAGAAACTCAACATAAGACAGGAAAAAGAAATAATAGTAACTTGGTCTAGAGCATCTACTATTATTCCGACAATGATTGGTCATACAATAGCTGTTCATAATGGAAAGGAACATTTGCCTGTTTATATAACAGATCGTATGGTAGGTCATAAATTGGGAGAATTCGCGCCGACTCGGAGTTTCGGAAAACATGTTAAAAATGATATTAAATCTCGTCGCTAACGCTAAATAGAATAAGTCAAATTATCAGTGGTTACTTACTTTTCTATTTTGATGAGAAATAAATTAGAAATAAATTTAATTTGATTTTTTTTATTTCAAATTTTAAAAAGTCAGCTATTTTGATATTTCAATAAATCTAACATAAAAGAAATAAAAATTAAATAACAAAAAAAATCAATAAAAATGTTCATCATTCATTGGTGTAAGAGGGAGGAAAAATATGATAACGAAGAACTCGACGCGTACAGAAGTCAAAGCTTTAGCTCAAAATATACATATGTCTCCTTTCAAAGCACGAAGAGTTATTGACCAAATTCGCGGACGTTCCTATGAGGAAACACTTATGATACTGGAACTGATGCCTTATCGAGCAGCTTTTTCTATTTTAAAATTGGTCTATTCTGCAGCAGCAAATGCTAACAATCTGGGATTGAACGAAGCGGATTCATTCATTAGTCAGGCCGAAGTTAATGGGGGTACGGTTCTAAAAAGGTTAAGACCTAGAGCTCGAGGGCGCAGTTATCGAATAAAACGACCGACCTGTCATATAAAAATTGTGTTAAAGGATAAATCGAAAAAATCTTTAGAGGAATCTAAGATTTAGATTTATATTTAGAAATAATATATGGATGGAAAGATAATAGAATAATATGGGACAAAAAATAAATCCACTTGGTTTCAGACTTGGTACAACACAAAATCATCATTCGTTTTGGTTCGCACAGCCAAAAAGTTTTTCGCTGGGTCTCCAAGAAGATGAAAAAATACGAGATTGTATCAAGAATTATGTACAAAAAAATATGAGAACATCTTCGGGTTTCGAAGGGATTGCACGCATAGAAATACAAAAAAGAATTGATCTTATTCAGGTCATAATCCATATTGGATTTCCCAATTTATTAATAGAGGGTCGAAGACGAGGAATCGAAGAATTACAAACAAATGTGCAAAAAGAGTTGAATTCGACTAATCGACGACTTAACATTGCTATCACAAGAGTTGAAAAACCTTATGGACAACCTAATATTCTAGCAGAATACATAGCTTTACAGCTCAAAAATAGAGTTTCATTTCGAAAAGCAATGAAAAAAGCTATTGAATTAACTGAACAAACAGATACAAAAGGAATTCAAGTACAAATTGCAGGACGTATCGACGGAAAAGAAATTGCGCGTGTAGAATGGATCAGAGAAGGAAGGGTTCCTCTACAAACCATTCGCGCTAAAATAGATTATTGTTCCTATACTGTTCGAACTATCTATGGAGTATTAGGTATAAAAATTTGGATATTTGTAGAGGGGAAATAATGTCATTATTGTACTTTTAGTTATATTACAAGTTTCTTCAATTCAATAATAGAAAATTCAGAAATTATTTGATTTTCCAGTTCTTGATTCAATCAAACATTAAATTAATTCTATAGGGATAAATAAAAATTTCATTTACTTTTTTTGGTAAAATTGCTATGCTTAGTGTGTGACTCGTTGTCGTGGTTTTTCATTCATTATAGTTAGGATAAAAAAATAGACTGAATCTTACTATGAATCAGTAACTATGGAAAATAATAACTATAGAAACTACTAACCAACTTATGGCTTCGTATAGTCGAGATCCCCCAAACAGTGACTTTATGAGGTATTAATCATACAGTTGTAGCAACTGAAAAAAAAACTTTTTATTTTATATTTTATAAAAATCAATTCAATTTGATTTTTGAATAAAACTAAAAGGAAGGGGATGTGTAGATAAATGGAAGGATGATAGATAGAAAGAAAAAAGAAAAGTCTAAATGCTCTATTATTCCACTATGTATGGTTTATGAAAGATTTAAAAAATCTAAAAGACAGTGTGATAAAGCATCACTAAAAGGTAAAGAGCCCTGAGTTAATAAAAACTGAGGAGATTAACTCTGAAACGAATTTTGTCGGGAGCTCCATTGTCAAGTTCAAGCCTAATCATTAACAGAGAAGCTATGGGAACGACGGAACCCTTGACCAGATAGGATTCTATTTATTTTATTAACTAATAATCCTAATGATTCATTGGGTAGGATGGCGGAACAGACCAGAAACCTTTTTCATTTTTCTCAAACAGTGACAGGAACCTGTCAATAAAGCAGAAAAGAGTCAATATTCGCCCGCGAAACAGTAATTCTATTGAACATTATTTCATTTATTAGTATTAGATTAATAAAAATTTTAGTAGTGTATTATCTGATATGATACATTTTAGTAGTGTATTATCTGATACATTAGCTATAAAGGCTTTTATTTATTGAAATGTTATTCTTTAATAATTTATTTGTTTATATTTCATAATTTCTAGAAATTTCATAAAATTTCATTTAAAAGTCAAATTTCCTTTATTAATTTAATTACTAATAAAAAGTTGAGTGAAATTCTTTATATATATAGATATAGTGCAAATAGATTCAAGTGAAAAATTGATAAATCAAAACAAAATTTTAGATATAATGGTGTTAGATTAAATAAAAAAAAAAAGAACATAAATGTATTTTAACAAATTTCACTATCAAATAAAAAAAAAAACTTAACATAAAATATCTAAAAATTGCAATGAATAAAACTCAAATAATAGCATTTATTATCTCTAGAATTTATTATTAGAGACTCTATATAAACAATAAATAAGATATATAGAAAACTATAAATAAGATATATAGAAGATATAGGAAAACTAAGAAATAAATATATATCTTTCTTATATAAGATATATTTTTTCTTATATTGTATTGTTATATTGTTTGTTTGTAATAAATCAAATTTCTAACAACTAGAATCTCATATTAGTCTTAGAGGTTTCTAGCTTTATTTACACTGTAATACAAAAACATTTGTTTATTTAGTCTTCATAAAACACATGTGTATCAATAATGTAATCTTATTGAATCATATTGAATTGTTTCTTCGTTCGTTTCGCGAGGAGCCGGATGAGAAGAAACTCTCATGTCCGGTTCTGTAGTAGAGATGGAATAGGCAAATAACCATCAACTATAACCCCAAAAGAACCAGATTCCGTAAACAACATAGAGGAAGAATGAAAGGAACATCTTCGAGAGGCAATCATATTAGTTTTGGAAGATACGCTCTTCAAGCCCTTGAACCTTCTTGGATCACAGCGAGACAAATAGAAGCCGGACGAAGAGCAATAAGTCGATATGCACGTCGTGGTGGAAAAATCTGGGTACGCTTATTTCCCGATAAACCAGTTACACTAAGACCTGCAGAAACACGTATGGGTTCGGGTAAAGGATCTCCCGAATATTGGGTAGCCGTTGTTAAACCGGGTCGAATACTTTATGAAATAGGGGGAGTATCCGAAACTGTCGCCAGAACAGCTATGTTACTAGCTGCATCCAAAATGCCTATACGAACTCAATTTATTATTGAGGGATAGAAATTTAGAATCAACGAAAGGGGTATTTGTTATAGTAGAAATTTCAAAAATATAATTCTGGATTTTTTTTATTTCTGGAAAGATAATATTTCTTTGCTTCATCCTTTGTATTGAAAGAGCAGATAAAAAATGATATGATTCAACCTCAGACCCTTTTGAATGTAGCGGATAATAGCGGAGCTCGAGAATTGATGTGTATTCGAATCTTAGGAGCTAGTAATCGCCGATATGCTAATATTGGTGACGTTATTGTTGCTGTAATCAAGGAAGCAGTACCAAATATGCCACTTGAAAGATCAGAAGTTATTAGAGCTGTAATTGTACGTACGCGTAAAGAACTCAAGCGTGAAAATGGTATGAGAATAAGATATGACGACAATGCGGCCGTTGTCATTGATCAAGAAGGAAATCCAAAAGGGACTCGAGTTTTTGGTGCAATCGCTAGGGAATTAAGAGAATTGAATTTCACAAAAATCGTCTCATTAGCTCCAGAAGTATTATAGTAGTAGATTTAGGATAGCGTAAGGTCAATGTCTGAAATAGATAAAATTAACTAGTAGATTCTGTCTGAAGCATATACTTTGATATATTAATTCCAAAATAAACACGTTGATTATATCACAATTAGGAGGCAACTATAATTTATAGTTCATCATGGGTAGGGACACCATTGCTGAAATACTAACTTCTATTCGAAATGCTGAGATGAATAAAAAAGGAACGGTTCGAATAGCATCCACTAATATCACCGAAAACATTGTGAAAATACTTCTTCAAGAAGGTTTTATTGAAAACGTCAGGAAACATCAAGAAAATAATAAAAATTTCTTGGTTTTAACTCTGCGATATAAAAGAACTAGGACAAAAATATCTCAAACTATTTTGAAGCGTATCAGCCGACCTGGTCTACGAATTTATTCTAACGCTCAACGAATTCCTAGGATTTTGGGCGGAATGGGAATTGCTATTCTTTCTACTTCTCAAGGTATAATGACAGATCGAGAAGCTCGCCTAAAAGGAGTTGGGGGAGAAATTTGGTGTTATATATGGTAAGACTTTTTCTAGGGTAACCGAATCTCAAATTTCACGGCTCTAAAAAAAGAGAGGATAAGTAAGTTATATGACTGCTGGACCTTAATTTAGTAAGGGAATTGCCTCGAACCAGAGAAGAAAAAAGGATTTCTCAAGATTTCATTACTCAATCACTGAAAAATGGGATATTCTGGATGGGTTTAACCACTGAAAATAGAATTCTACCTTATCCTTTGGAAGGAGATACGAAAGAGTTTTAGCTGGATACTACCAGTGGATAAAGTCAAAAAAGTGAAAGATGAAGTTATGAATCAACCTGCGA